TCACTCTACCTCCTCTTATTAACACCATAGAATGTTCCTGCGAATTATGACCTTCGCCCGGAATGTGAGCAAATATATCATGTCGATTGCTCAACCGTACTTTGGCTATCTTACGTGGAGCTGAATTAGGTTTTTTCGGTGTTCTCGTTGAAACACGCGGGCGTACTCCTTGCTTCTGGGGACATTGATCCGAAGCTCGAGTACGGTCCGTGCGCCGTTTTTCTTTTCTACCATTACGAATCAATTGATTTAATGTAGGCATCGCTCTTTCCTTTGTCCTTCCTCCCCATTTTTGCCCTATCACTAGTGATTACTCCCGATCCGAAGCACCCCTTTTCCATTCATAGAGAGATCCAATCGTCAAAATCAATAAAAAGGCCATCATAGACCAAGATCCAAACAGATCAATCTTGTTGGGAGGTACTGCCCAAGGAAAGGAAAAGGTTACTTCCGGATCAGGAATAATAAATAAAATTGAAACAAGATAAAATCGTATATCGAAACGACTTCTGGCATCACCGAAAGGATCGAAACCACATTCGTAGGCCGACAATTTTTCTGGATAGGTCGAACTATTGGAAGAAAAGGGAAAAGGAAGACCGAGTAAGATCAAAGAAACTAGCAGACTGATCACTAAATAGATACAAATAGGTGCAAATTCTGACATTACCACAACCCACTTGGTTCTTTCGTTTCGCTCCTTTCTCGCGGAGCGGCATACCGGAAAAAAAAAAGTCTCATCCCTTCGGGCTTAGTTCAAATAGGATTCGTTCAAAGAGAACCCGTCTTAGGCAGCTCCTGTAGTTCATTTTCTTTGTCCAGAAAAATCTGTCTATTTCAAGTAAGGAGATGTAGCAGGTTTACTAATAATAAGATCGGGGAGTCCCGCGTGGAAGGGCTCCGCTCTCGCTCAAGGATCTAAGACTAATGTACTGGACTGCTAGCGCACTGCTTGGTACCCTAATAGTTTACTAAAAGGATTCCCTACTCTCTGTCCTGTTGGTCTAATCCGACGGATATGTGCTACCATTCATAAAAGGCTATTCGATAGCTGCTGATTCGAGAACAAGGATTCATTGTGCAGCTGAGTCAATAGGAGCCGTGCCGGTTGGGGGAAGCGAGGATGGTATTTGTAATGCCCGAACCTGGGCACAGGCCCTTTACGCAAATACAAGTGTCAACTTGTTCCGAAGGGCTCTGAAGTCAAGATGAATATGCACGAGCTAGCACTCGGATTAGGAAAACTAGAAACCTAAACCTTCTTTTATGTCCGGTGAACTTTGGGATGGGTAAGAGCTCCCCGAAGGGCTACCTGCAGGGGCGCTAGTCAACAGCTAACTGACCAAACATACCCACCACTAACGCAATTGTTGCTTCGGAGTTAGCATTCATAGCAGATTCAATCCCTCCCCTCACAATTGATGAAATTCCTCAAGGCAGTCTCACATTTTAAAAAAGATATTATCGATTTCTTTTTTTTCTTTGTACAAACCCTCGGTAGGGAGGTTATTATTATGATATATAATCAATCTCGGGTGCTCTTCGACTTACCGGATCTGGAAAGTGCTGGTTCGAGCCCAGCTCGTGCCCTAAGCAAGACATTCTGGTCATAGAGTGAATATCGATGAACTCGTCTATATGCTTAACACTGGCAATTTATCTGCGCCTCCTCCTGTTGACAGTAGTAGTGCAGACCCTGCTGTGACATGCCTTGATGCGACGCTGGTCCACGGCATTCGATTAAATAAAGTCAAATCTTTCTTTTTCTTTATATATATAATATTATTGTAATAAAAGAAGAACTGCTAGCTACCTACGGAGAAGAAGTGAGAGGTGCCGAAACAACTGCCGCATACCAAAAGACTGAACAACAACCCGGGAAAAGGAGATTTTACCTGAACTCTGTCTCTCTTCCACTCCTTATGGGCAATAGCGACCCCGTATAGAATAGACGTGCCAACGAACGGGCGATTCTTCTTCAACTAGAAATCGAATATGAAAAGGGCGAACTTACTGAAGAATCGGTGACTAAAGCGCTTTTCTGGTAACATATTCCTCAAAAATAATAAGGTCAAATCTTGCTATTCCACCTTTCGCTGCTAGTTAGTGGTCTTGCTGGTGGTAATGAAATTAGAAATTCGTCTTGGTTAATCCTCCCACCGAACCTCTTCTTAGAGCCTTTCCTTGCCCAAGCAAGGGCTATGCTATAAGAACAGAAGGAAAGGCTTGGTTTAGGGAACCTGCCCCCCCAGTCGCTTTAGAGAAGACTCCACCAGAAGCTGTGAACTTGACTTCGCTTCACCCAGGGGTTGGATTATCGTATTTAGATCTCTGGACGGAAGCCGAAAAAAGTAACCTGTGAAGCTAATCTTCCTATAGGGCGGAAAAGTAGCCAAGCTAATCTCGATTCAAATCTGTCACCCCCCCTCATAATCGAGTATTAGGCCATTGGCCGGTCTCAGTTGCTAATCGCTGATCCTATGACTAAGCATTTGATCTTTATTAGGTAGCCTTTTTTGACAATCCATCTATCTATTTTCTTTATGGGCTTTTTATATTAAAATAAGGCATGCGGGGTAAGGTTGAGCAGTTTAATGACCTTACATATGTGTACCTCTACATATCCAACGTTCGCAGTTCGATTTCCTCTTCTTTCGGGCTCTCCTTTGTGTGGCCAGTTTCAATCAGGTTTTATCTAAGAGTTTTTCCACAAAGGGCAGTTCATCGCTCTCAGACTAGTGGAAAGATAGATTCATTTAGAACATGGGATTGGTTTTGTGCCCATCCCTCTGGTCCCATCCATGGAAGTTAGCCTTGATCCTCCAGCTGCAGTAGGCGCGGACGTGTGAAGTTGGTGACCACATAAGAAAACTCTATGAACGTTCTCCCAAGACCGAGAGCAAAGAGCCGAACATTCCTTTCACTTGACTTTCTGCTTTGTTTGATCGCGCTGCCGGTACGACCGCTGTCATGAAGATTGCGATGCCTAAGGCAGGAGAGAATAGATCGTTCTAGCGAGTAGTTGGATCATAGTCATACCTCGATATTTAAAGGACCGTATTAGACCTGAAAGCATGCCGTAATTCTTTTGTTTACCCTTCCTTTACACGGACAGAGGATCCCGAAGAGATTGGATCCAATCTTACTAATCATCGCGGAGTCATTGACCAAGCTGGAGCCAAAGCCCATCCTTATTGATCAATCTCCTATGGTTAGCAAGCAATCTCGATGAATTGAACAAGTAAGAAAGATCTATTTTCACTCTAGTGAAGGGAAGCGCTCAAAGCTGAACCGGTACGACAAGTTCGCTTAGGGTGTTGTTAGCGCAGGAGTACTACAAGAGTCTTTTCTTTTCTAGTAAAGCATAATCTGCTTACCTGCATCCAATCCACTTTGCTGACTCGCTGCTAACACTAGATGCTTAGCTATTAATACTCGCTTTCAATGAGCTTGCTATCAGCTAAGGAAGCTCCCCCTCTCACTACGTTCCTCTTCTAGCATTGCTAGATCTTCTCACCGTCTGATTCATACCTAGTTCAAGAAGAAACATCTTACTTCTGTTTACTCAGACTCCTCTTTCTTATCGAAGACTCTGGCAGCTGGAACTCATCGGCAGCGACTCTTACCACTGCAACCTAGGCACTCAGGCCTTGGAGCTGATCTGTCAGTCCACCGTTACCCCAAACCTCTACTTTGCTTTGAAGTGAAGCGACTTCGTTCATTCCCGAGTCGATAATAGCCAGAGGATGGAACCCTATCCCTGTAATGGCACATCAGCTTACCGATTCCTTAATAAGCATTGATTCCCTGGAATAAAGAGTAAGCCCCTTCTATCTCGCGCATATCACGCTGATGAGAAGAGAAGAAGATCGGAGACAGATATTGATTCCTTGCCGTTGGGCACTCTATTGGGTCTCCTGTGCTACCTCGACCAAAAAGGGCTACAACCTCTGATTCCGGGACATAATTTTTGGAAAAGGATTCCATGCAGAAAGACTTCTTCTCTTTCTTATGATATTAGCTGTAATCAATTGAATGGCAAATCTCTTTCAAAGCGAAGACGTTGACTAGTAGCCGGCTGACTTACGAATACCAGCATCTCTAAAAGAAAGAGGGCTTTCTCCGTCTGTGAAAAGCATTGGCATTCTATTAAAGCGGCGCAGTAAGAAAGTCAAGCAGGATCGGCAGAAGGGGGGGAAGGAATGATTCTCAGAAAAAGGGTAGGAGGGGATTGGCCCAGTTGGTTCGGAAGCTTTGACCCGGTATCAATCCGGAAGGCTCTATTCCGAAAATGAATCCTGGGAATGGATTACCTACTCGGGCCGGTCTTATTCAAAAAAACCTAGAAGGGCAGGGGGGGGAAGGTAGGCTTCCTCAAAAGTCATTTGATCTAGCAGAGACTAAGGAATTTATTGAAAGCGGATTAGCTAGGGAATTAATCCGATGTGAAGCTCTTCCTCCGCTAGAATAAGGGGGCACGATCGCTGATCAGCAAAGGAAGCAGTCACTGATCTTCGACCACCCGGATGTCTTTCCGACAAAGAAAGAGATTAGATTGGCTTCCGTAGCCCTATCTCGAGTGGAAAGCCGGTGAACGCAATTCTTTTTCCAGATTCTTGGTCAAGGTTTGACCTCGGGTTGGTTAGAGCACGCTCTTCCGCGCGCTAAGCTTAGGGAGTGACCATCGCATCATTTTCAGAGGTACCATTACGCCTTTCTTCCCAGTATCGAGCTAAAAACAGGCATTTTTTCTTCTTTTTTAGAAGTTGGGCTTGGTCCGTCATAGATTGGACTTTCGGATGAATAGGCGGAAGCCAAGTCTATGTGTTATGGAGAGCTTCCCAAAACGAATGTCGGAAAATCAATAAATAAAGGGCTGTCAGTCCTACCTGATTTGGCGGGGAAAGCCCTAACTAAATAAGGGAATAAAAGGTCGGTGGCGACATCGGAATGCCTTATATCAGACTTTAAGCGCACCTGAGCTAGCCATAATAGGACCAGACTAGGGAAGAACTCTCCCACACCGGAGAAAGGGAAAGAGCCCTTTAACAAGCAAGCTAGGCACCTTTGAGTTCTCGGGGTGAGGATGGTCGTAGATCAGAAAGTCTAAGTAGAAAATACTAATCATGAGCATAGCGAGAAGGAAAGGAGGGTTCAGCCACTAGATGGATATTCGATTTTCCCCCAAAGCCTTTTCTTGTCTTGACGAGCATCTTGCCATAAGGTTTTTCACAGTAAGGCTATAGGCTTGATAGCGTTAGCTTAGTCCGTTGCTTGTTCGGGTCTTTGAGGCTATGAGCAAGAACCACATTCCTTAAAGTATACCCGAAAGGCAGCACTTTCTCTAGAATGGGTCAATCAATCAGAAGTTGCGGCAGCAAGTAAAGTTTTGATATAGTGACGTAAAGGAGCTGGGTTAGAACCTGGTTTTTCCTAAAATGGATAGGCGGCGGTCATTGGTCTGACTGAAGCAACTTGATTCCCAGAATGCACTCCTTGAAAAGCTCTTGGCTTAGTATCGACTGATTGATGTAAGCGCCCAACAGAAAGGGAAGATCATTGGGAAGAAATGGGGGCCGTTGACCAAAAGAATGTCGATGGCTTTGTTATGTTAAAAAGGGGGGGGCGAAGAAGGCCCGCCTGGATAACTTCAGTCTGCTGGTACGTAGGGGAGTCCGGTAAAGGGCTAAGGAGCAAGGGGCACTCTCATTCTAACCTTTGCATGGCGCCACCATAAAGCGATAGCGAGACCGGAGTCGAACTAGGGCATTTGTACTGGTCGTGCTAGGTTGAGCCGGGGTTGGTTTGGTAAGGAAGATTGATCCGGACCGATCACATGTAGGAAAATAGGCCGGCGGTACTCTCACCTTATGCTCCACCACGGTGGGGTCTTGTTTTTTTTTGCTTCGGGAAAAGGATCAAAGATGCCAAGATCTTCTAGGAGACGCATCTACCTTAAGTAGGAAAGAAGGGCGAACAAAGGGACTCAAAAAGATAGGTTAGCGACCGGGCGAAAGGTTGGAATTGATTTAGAAGGGCTTGGGGTCCTATTCCCATACTTGGATGATCGGATAACTATCTGAGTGCTTGCCCAAAAGGATAGATTGGCCACGGCCCGCTGCGGGTACACTAAGTAAGCGACCCACTCTACTCTATCATTCAATCGTGACAGCCTGCCTTTAGGAGTAGGGGCTGAAAAAGTACGTATATAGTTTTATCTGGTTTATCTGGCGCGCCCACTTATAGCACGAAGAAGCTGCCTCCGCTTGTCCTTAACTTAGTTGCTTTGCCGCCTAAGTCATTTCATTCGAATAGTTTGGAAAAAGGATTAAAACAAGATCTCACTCCTGAGAAAGCATTCGCAATTCGATTCAGTCATGCGAATATAGCGCTTAGCAGCAATTGAATTAAAACGACGATTGAACTCGAAAAGGACATTTGAAACCGAAAGACTTTATATTTCATATACCGAGAAAGTATTTACATTTATCAAAATGGCTCAGTAAATGAAAAAAATGGGACCAGGCTTAAAGGAGCTTTAAAGGGGGGATGCAAAGCTGGGCCGAGTCCAAGGCGAGCAATGCAAAGCTAGACGAAGCCAGACAGAGTCCAGCGAATCCAAACAGAGAGAACTCGAGCTTGGGCCTGCCCTTCCTTCAAAGTAGGCAGTAGGCTAATATTTATATCTCAATCATATCCGGCATAATACAACTAGATCAACTCGATGTTGAGGAAGACCCACAGGTAGGTTTAAGGCTAGTCGGTCATAGGCTCAGCTCCTAGTTGGGGTGTGGGACTCCTAAATAAGAATACGGTTTTTTTAGTACAAGAAAGAGGAAAGACAACTATAGACTATGCCCCCTAAGAGAGTAGGGAATGAATATATCAACCATTCGGAAAGAAGTACAGCTAATAGTACGGTAAACAGAAGGAAGACGGTATGCAATCAATTAAAAGAAAAGATAGAGGTTGCTTCTCTTCCTCTATCCGTCTGTTGCTCTGTCCACGAATAGCCTCCCTTACTTCTTCATTCCTGGCTGGCAAGCTCCGTTCTGTTCTACTCACTTCGATTCCCGTACACGACTACCTTCCTTCAAATATATCTATTCCCTTTCCTAATATGGAAAGTACTTCTGTAAGCGAATCCCTTCTTTTTCTTTGGTTTGGCTTGCTTCTTAAGCCAATAAGTCCTGTACCTGGTAGGTGCAATCAGTCTGTCCCCTACCATGCCCTACTACCAGATCAGTGGCATGAATTACTGATTCTCGGGATTCAAATAAGGAAGGGAGGAAGATAGGCCTTGAAGCATCTCTCCATGCTTTGGAAGGAAATCGATAACTGGAGGAATTAATCCCCTTTTAAGAGAGATGATTGTCATCGACCGGTTGCAGATGGGTAGAAAGCAAGATAAAGCGAGATAATTTCTTGTTGCCCGGATTTAATGATTCCACTACTAATGAAGATTTCCCTTAGCTACGGAACCTTCGAGACAAAGAATCATACTAGTTCACCTCTTTTTTCTAAGTCAGGGCCTTCGTAACTTGACTCCACAAGGGAAGCCCTTATAAGCCTATCTCTGGATCAAGCCCATCCCCGAGCCCTATAGCAATAGACTGTTGGTTAGGCACTCGATAACAGGGGCAGGGAAGGGAGCTGCCGATCCGAGAATCTCTTGATGGCAAGCAAGCATCAAAGGAAAGAGAAGCGGAGGAGAGAACCCGCTAAAGAGCTTCCTACAGGCCAGACTTTAGATCTGGGCATACTTTTTTGATCCAAGACCCGCTCTTGGAGGATCATCATAAACTTGAAAGACAGGTGCAATTGCTGGTGGAATATCGCCGGTTATCAGCTCTTGGGGGAAGCAGGAAGTTCCTAGAGGCGGGCGAGGACCCTACCCTACCCGTACCCGTCCAAGCAATCAGATGGCCAGGCTCTTTATTCGTCATCCGATGAGCTTCACGTGGCGGCCCTACAAGCATGGTATTTAAGAGATGCCCTAAATCTTGTATGATTAGTCGACCAAGGGCCCCCTCTTCTGGGTCGAGCAGTCATTCAGTACAGGAAGAGCCCCTAAGAGAGAGTTCACATTCCTTTTATTCTTATGGTTCAGCTTTGGGATCTAGTTTTTCAAGAAAAAGAGGATCAGGATCTGGTGGTTCGGAGATTGGAGGTTTAGCCTTTCCTTTCGAGGAAATAGGTGCTTACTAAGCCTAAAAAGCATTCTATTCAGCTTTTTTTTTTCTCGTCTCGTAGTAAGCTTAATCTTAATTCCGGCTTGTGAAAAGAGCTTATCTTTGGCTCGTTCTTGGGCTTTGATTCGTAAATCCCAAGCCCAGGGAAGGAGTCAGGCGGCTAGCTCCTCGCTCCTGTCGATCGGTCAGGCTATCAAGAGATTTTTTTTTCGGGGAAGGGAAGAGAACAGCTACTACAGCTGGTGTCTTCGGAAATGGCCATGGCCGGATTAGCAGGAGGAAGGTTTTTTACCTGACTGAAACAGAGGTTGAAAGTAAAATAGCCATAGATCGCGATTCAAACAAAGAGGTTGGGCTTTCCCCTTAAGTGACAAGGGGGTGAGCCACTCCAAGTCGAAAGCGAGATTTCTCACTAAAGGACGAAGCCAAGAACGGAAGGACGTTTTTAATAAATTCCTTACCTTTCTTGAATAAGCATGATAGACCTCTTATCTATTGAATAAGCTAATAACATCTATTCATTTAATGAAAACCCGGACCTAAGGGATTGTCATTCTATTCCCTTCGACATGGGCCATGAGAACGAAATTAGATTAGTACAAGTTCCCGCAGAAATAGCAGTAGTGGAGCAAAGAAGGTCTAGTCGGAATGTCTTGGCAAGAATGCCTTGTTCTGTAGCAAAAGAATAGGCAGCTATTTCATCTGCTGGTATAGAATCGGGGATTTGCGAGTGCTATCGTCGTCTAATAAGAGAAAGGACTACTAGTCGTAGGGCACGAATGGCATAAGACTAGCTAAGGAGGGCCAGTGAGACTTCTCAAATGTGATCGTATCAGCTCTTACTGCTCTAGTAGCCTGTGTTACAGTAGAAGCTGTGATCTTTTTCTTTTTTGCTGTGATTGAATCACTAACCGGTGCTGGAGGAAGTTAATCCGTAAGCGCAGCTATAGAAGAAGGTTCCCTTTCATCAGCTGTTGATGCAATAGAAGCTCTTGATGCAAAAAGCCTTGCTCGAGATTGGCCTAGTTTTCAATCAGCCGCTTTTGGTCTTGTTCATGCAACTCTTGTTCACGTAAGCGGTGCTACCAGACAGATGAGATTGATTTTGAAAGCAATGGCAGATCTTCTCAACAAGAGCAGGGGGTATGGAAACGAATACTAATTCCCTCTATTGCTCTAATGTGCATCGTTTATTCCTTTTCCGGCAAAACTAGCTGCTGACTCAACCTCCCCTCGGATCTACGCCCTCTTTCTCTTTCTTTTTAGCATCGGCGATTGAAAGAGACTAGGAGCCCATTCTATTCTATCCATCTCAGAAAGAAAGTCTCAACCCTTTGGTACGAAAGTAGGCCCTTTCTTTTCTTCTAGAAAGGGAGTTCTGCAACGAAGAAAGGAGAGGAAGAGAGGATTTGACTCATCAACGATGGTAGCTTGATGGTTCGGACAGAATTCTATATAAAGAGAGTGACTCGAAAGCCTCGTCCGGGTCTTGTGTAGCTTGATCCCGTATGATAGAAGTAGTAGTAGGTTTGGTAGGAAGCAAACTCTTGCTCGACGTAGGCTAGAGTAACTTATTTCAAAGCCTGGCCTTTCTGCCCCAAGGCAAGCATTCCAACCAAGCACTCGAAAAGAAAGGACTTGAGCCAACTAAGACTGGTACCACCAGGTGGCAACCAAAAGGAGAAGCACGTGTACAAGGCCTGCATGGCACTAAGAGTGGTGAACGTGAGAAGCATGTTGCTGTTAGCGTGCATGAGTGAGACTCAAGCTATCTCTCAAGGAGAATGATAAAGCTACTGATGGGTGCAAGGTCAATCATGAAAAGAAAAACCTAAAGCAAACTCGGTGTTGACTTTCATTTCATTTAATAGAGAAGGAGACTTCTTCTATGGAGGAAGACGAGCAGACCCAGATAAATCTTTCTCTAGCTAGAGACAGGCGTGATGGAGACCACCTACCCTACCTAACGTCTCCAACTCTATAAGTACTCCCACTATCTCTCACCCTAACCTAGTGCAAGACGTGCCTGAGAAAGCCTATCTTTCTGATCATCTCGTAGGCGCTAGTCATCATGGACCAGAGCAGATTGACAGAACACAAAGGGGAAGTTGTGGTCTTTATACGTCAAGTGATGCACATCCAGATCACAGACCCAAGGGACCTGCTGAGCCACGAGGCGACTCTGATACTTCTCGCCAGATCGTCCGAACCAGGGCAGAATGCGAACCAAGGCTTCCCTACTCTAATAGGGCTAGTAAGGCTACATGTAAACCATTTTCCCTCTTCCCTTTCGAGCCACCTGCATTAGGTATTCTCCTATTTTAGGAAGCGGAATAGGAGCTCTTAGGATAGATGCCCTTTCTCCTCTTTCATAAGCTTAGAACAAGTCTTCTTTCATCAGTTTGATTTTTATTAGTGTGGTATAGCTCTTAGTAGGAATAGCATAAAGTCACACCGAAAATACTCTATGCCTGGGACGGTATGCTTCCTGAGAGTAGGTCTCTTTAGTCGGTATCCCTGGGGGTAGAAGTCTTGCTTTTCTTCCTTTCTTTGGTGGAGGATGTTCTCTTTTTCTTTGAACGACTCCGCTGCTTTTCTTTTCCTGTTAGAGCTGTTAGAGATCTTATCTTTGCCTTTTTGGCACCAGGGTGACCTCCCTTCTGACTTCCTTTCTGCCTTTCCGCTCCGCACCTTCTCCTTAGCAGTACGAAGAGTCTAGAGCGACTCCAGGGCCCTTTAGTAGTTCGTATTGTATTCATTATACCCAGAGAATAGGACATGGAATTGAAAAAGAAATTCACTTAAATAGAGGTAAGGAATTGATAGAGTCATTAGTTCAAGACCGAGGGGGGCAACTCAATACAATAGAGGTAGGCGAGCAGGCTTTCAGGCTAAGGAAACAGGTGTCCCCCACCTTAAAGGAAAGGGGCGAAGGGAAGGCATCTCAGACTTGACATTCCTACCTTATCTGATGAAGGAGACGGGCTTTCTCCAGTCTTAGCCTTTAAAGTTGCTTGATTAAGTTACCTTAGTCCCAGATCTGTAAAGGACTGGATTGCTACTAAAGAGAAAGCCGAAAACAAAACTTAGGAATTGAATCTTTCTTACAACCTTTCTTCCGGGATTGCGAAAGAGCTAGCTCGTAATGCTATAGTCTTCGGCTTCTGAGTTAGAGTTCAATCCTGGACTGAATTCTAAGGCATTGCCTCCCAGATCAGATGAAGTTAGGGTTTTGACAACAATCTCAATAGGAAGATCAGCCTGATCTGATGACTGACTTGACTTCATTAACAGCTGCAGGATGGGATTGCAACTAAGAAGATTCTATTGATCTGTTAGCCGATAAGGAGAAGACTCAATTCTCAGGCCTTTCCTCACCTCAGAAGTAGCGATCAGATTCAATTATCAGGCTTTGCCTCTAGTGGATTTCGTAACTAAATATGACTTCTCCCCGGCTTTCCTAAAAGCAGCTTCCGAAGCCAACTCTTTCTTGACGTCTGGAACGAAGTCAGATGCCTTGCTTTACTATATCCCCTCTAACTTCTAAGTCCGCTACTTCCTTTTCAAGGCCTGTGGGAAAGGAAGTAGCGGATTCTCGCTTTGCCTAAAGCTTCACTCAGTCTAAGACTAGGCCCGCCTTAGCCTAGACGACCTTAAACCGCTTCAAGCTAAGCTTAAAGACTTCTTTCCGCCTGCTCTGATCTTAAGGCTTTCGGCCGAGGGTTAGGGGCGTGTAACAAGACTTAGATCGATGAATGTAATCCAGTAAGGCTGTCAAATCATTCTCACCGATCGCTTCATTCCTAAAGCAGTCAGTCTTAACTCTTCCTTACTCCCGGAGAAGATACGGGCATAGTAAGAGATTTAAGAGGAATGGAAGGTCTGCGCCCTAGGGTTCTTAGTAGTTTTGGGAGTTACTGTTGTTCGAATCTCCCTTTTTTCCGGAGAATAGGGGGGAAGATCAATCAGATCTCATAGCAGGTATAATCTTACCTTCAACTGCGAAGGATGACTAGACTTTCCCATCTATATCTTCATCAAGATAAGCTGACATAGTTTCATTTCAAACTTTCCTTCCTACCACAGTAAGGTCTTTGACCTGCTAGCTAGTTTACCTGGGTGGCTTGTAACAAAAGAAGAATATCAAGACTTCGAAAACGGAATCATTAGTAGATCCCCCTAGTTTCAGACTCTCGCTCAAAATGAAAACCATCTTACAAAAACATTCATCTCCAACTCTGAACTCCAAGCAAGACTGAACTCCCACTCTAGCTACTACTTTATGCCCGTCGCCTTAGCTTCTCTTACTTAACGCTATTTCAATAGTTAAGAAAGGCACTTTTTATGGGAGTTCTTCACTCAGAAGAATCAGACTCAGACTGAGCTTCATTGCCAATCCTGTGAGCATCTTATTCGAACCTCGACTTTGAGTTCCTAGTCGTATCTTCGAACTCGGATTCGTTCCTTTTCTCAGATTCATTCAACTCCTTTCTCTTTTGCTTCTGTGCTATTCTGTTACCCCCCTCGTCCTAGTCCTATAGTGAACCTTTCCCCTCTTCTCCTTTTTGCTAAAGATCTGGCAGAAAGGTAAACCTTGCAAAGAAAGAAGGTTTAGCTCCTTGTTGAGGAAGCATCCAACGCAGCTTCTTCTGCGAACTCTTCTGCTGCAGCAGATTCATTCCGATCCGATGCAACAAGATTAGCTCTTTCTCTGGCTCCCTTACTTGCTTGAAACCTTTTAGTCGATCTAGTCAGTCAAACAGTTTTCAACTCCGATCCTTTCACCCCTAGTTTCGCTGTAAGCCAACGCCTTTAGTCGATCTGGTTGTTAGTATCGTTCCTCTTTAGTCTAGCTGACAGCTTTTCCCTTGACTCGCCTCTATGCGCCTGCTTTCCGAGAAAGATATGCCCCGGTATTAAATTAAATAACGTAGGTTATACCTTCCACGGCAAGTTTAGGCTTAGGAAGATTTGATCTTTGTTCCATCTAGTGAAGTAGATTCCAATTCCGGTGAAGAGAAGAGTGAAACTCCGGTAGCTACTGGTTTATGCCAGTAGGGGGAACCTTGTCTGGGTATGAGTGAAACTCCGATAGCTACTGGCCTTAGCCCCAAACTCAGAAGATATCCCAAACTTCTCTCTCCCTACCGCTACCGGTCAAGCTTCTTTTGATATGGAGCTTCCCCCGGATTCTCTTGAGGTCGGGGTTGAATAATCCGCGTACTCAAGTTAAGCCTTTAGCTACGGCTGTTGGGGCAAGTCAGTCTTTAGCAGCCTAAACTAAACAAATCTTACTGCCTCCAGGCAGGAGTCTTCCCCACCGAAAGAGTTATTCTCGGAAGGAGGGAAATGACATAAGAGGGGATTCCCACTCTCTTCTCTGGTATTGGTGCCACCTCAAAACCTATATTCTCAGAAGCTTTCCTCTCCGTCCCCGTCTCCGTCTTTGTCGAGCTTCTTTCCTGGCTTGATGAAGTTCAGTTACTCGCCGCAACTCTTCGAACCTATACTAGCTCCTTAAAGTCCTCGCCTTTCAGTCGACTTACTTCGTTCCTTGAAAGAATCGCAAACAAAGAGTCAATTGCTTATTAGGTAGCAAACAGGAAAAGCAAACAAAAGGGGTTGCCTTCTCGGTCAATCCTTTCTAAGGAGCTTAGCTTCCCAACCATTCTTCTTAGTTAGTAAGACTTCTTTCTTCATAAAGTAAAGTAATCTATGTTCTCGAGAAGCCTTGTAGCTCTTAAAGCAGAAAAAGAGGAGTGATTGTGGTCTCAGCTATTCGATTCGAATTCGATTTCGGTCTTAGTCTCAGTGTGGCTGATCATGCTCGGCAGACCAGCGTCCCATAATTCATGGTGATGGTGGGCGAAGATCTAGAGTACTTTCTTTAGTATCATGGTAGCATGAGCGTTCGCCTTTAGTAAGGGAAAACGCGAGGTAAATCTTTGAACAGACCCTTCCTTCCATCATTCATTCCATTCTCAAGCAGAGGCAGGAAGCCGTATAACATCCGAGACCGAAAAGCGCACTAGAAAGTTGTCTTAAAAGTAAAGTGAAAGGACCATTTGATTGCAAAGGTAACTCGAGCAAACTCGAAATATCATAAGAGAACAGAAAGGTTTTGATTCGAGATTTATAGCCGTCTTCACTGACTGGAGCCAAAACCAAATAAAACAATGACGTCTGTTTACGTCAGGGTCCGAAGGAACGAATTAACTCGACTGTAAGGAAAGGTTAGCTTTTTTATTTTTTCGGGATTCTGTGAGTGGTCCATGAGTGAAAGAGATTCCTCTTGCTGAATTGAGTGTGCGGGAAGAGAAAAACCTAATAAGATAGTAGCACTACACTTAAAGCGGCATTTTCCCAATAATACCCCAATTACCTACCAAATTGAAAAATGAATTAAGAATTATATACTATAAATTAGTTTCTTTTCTTGAGGCTTCAATTAAAAGCTTTTTGACTTGGTTGGGAATGAGTCAAAAAGGCATTCATTTGCTGATTTTCTCATTTTAGAAGTCGGGAAGCGAAGCGGATGCTTGCTAAGAATCTCAGGTAAAAGCTTGGGAATGAATCAAAAAGGCATTCATTTGCTGAGAATCTCAGGAGAACTAATAGTAAGTTGAAAGCGGTTCTCTCAGATTCCTATGGGGTTCAAAACTGGATGCGGTTTTCCGCCCAAACCTTCGAGAGGAAAGTTTGGGTTAAGAAAGATTAAGAATTAATGAAATTCTCTGTAAGATCTGCGGAACTAACAAGTCTATTAGAAAATAAAATTAGCAACTTTGTCACTAGTTTTCAATTGGAT